TTAAAAATAAGCTAAATAAAGCTTTTGGGTTCATACCCCAAATATAAAGGATCCACCTTTTTTTTAAAAATAAGATGCCTGATTAAAGGATTATTCTGATAGGATAAATTATGTAAATTATTTTTACTCTTATTATATTTTATAGAATTAAACTATATCTAATAATATCAAAAATTATTGTGCATCTTACACTAAAATATATTTTTTATAAAAAAGAATTTTTAATTCTTCTTATTATATTTTATAATATTTTTTATTTTTTTTAATATAAACTCTAATAAAATATTTTTCATATATATTCTTTTATTTAGAACTTTAATTTCTATTTCTTCTAATTCTTGATTTGGTTGTTGAATTGGATTAGAAATTAATCTTTTAAGATTTATCCCCCTAATTTCTAATTCAAAAAATTTATTAGCTTCTGAAAGTTCTTTAAAATATTTCCTTACTCAAACTATTGCCTCCATTAATTTTTTATTTTCTATCTTATTAAATTTCATTTTTATAAAAAATTTTGAAATTAATTTATTTATCTCTTTTATAATTAATTCTTCTCTTTTAATAAAAATAGGAGCTGCTCCTTTTCATTTTTGATTCCCCAATATTATTGAAGGATTATCTTGATTAAATTGTTTTATTTTAATGACATGACAAAAAATTACCCCCATAATTCTTTTATCATATTATTTTAATAAAAAATTTTTAATTATTATTATAATTTTAAATATTATTATTGGAGCTATTGGAGGTTTAAATCAAACTTCTTTACGAAAATTAATAGCTTTTTCATCAATTAATAATTTAGGTTGAATACTATCTTCTCTTATAATCAGAGAAAATTTATGAATATTTTATTTTTTCATATATTCTTTTTTAATTAGAATTATTTGTTTATTTTTTCATATATTTAATATAATATATATTAATCAATTATTTATTATAAATTTAAATCCCATGTTAAAAATTTCTTTATTAATTAATTTTATATCATTAAGAGGTTTACCTCCATTTATTGGATTTTTCCCTAAATGATTAATTATTAATTTTCTTATTTTTAATAATTTTTATTTTTTAAGTTTTATTTTTATTATTATAAGATTAATTATAATATTTTTTTATATTCGAATTCTATTTTCATCATTAATATTTAATTACTCTAAATTAAAATGATTTAAAATTTTTATTAAAAATAAATCTTTTTTTTTTATTAATTTTTTAAGAATAATTTCAATTTCAGGAATAATTTTAAGAACATTTTTTTTCTTTTAAAAAGGTTTTAAGTTAATATAAACTAATAATCTTCAAAATTATTTATAAAGAAATTTCTTTAAGCCTTAATAATTTTTTTATTCCTTAAAATTTGCAATTTTATATCATTATATTGACTATAAGACTTATTTTTATTAATAAAAGAGAATTACTCTCGTTAATAAATTTACAATTTATCGCTTAAATCTCAGCCATTTTATTAGCGAAAATGACTTTTTTCTACAAATCATAAAGATATTGGAACATTATACTTTTTATTTGGTATTTGATCTGGAATAGTTGGAACTTCTCTTAGACTTTTAATTCGAGCTGAATTAGGTAACCCAGGTCAACTTATTGGTGATGATCAAATTTATAATACTATTGTCACAGCTCATGCCTTTATCATAATTTTTTTTATAGTTATACCTATTATAATTGGAGGATTTGGAAATTGATTAGTTCCTCTAATATTAGGAGCTCCTGATATAGCTTTCCCCCGTATAAATAATATAAGTTTTTGACTTTTACCTCCTTCTTTAACTCTCTTAATTTCAAGAAGAATTGTAGAAAATGGAGCAGGAACAGGATGAACTGTTTACCCCCCCCTCTCCTCTAATATTGCCCATGGAGGAAGTTCTGTAGATTTAGCTATTTTTTCCCTTCATCTAGCAGGAATTTCTTCTATTTTAGGAGCAATTAATTTTATTACCACTATTATTAATATACGTATTAATGGATTATCTTTTGATCAAATACCTTTATTTATTTGAGCAGTAGGAATTACAGCTTTACTATTATTACTTTCTTTACCTGTTTTAGCAGGTGCAATTACTATATTATTAACTGATCGAAACTTAAATACCTCATTTTTTGACCCAGCAGGAGGTGGAGATCCTATTTTATATCAACATTTATTTTGATTTTTTGGTCATCCCGAGGTTTACATTTTAATTTTACCAGGATTTGGTATAATTTCTCACATTATTTCCCAAGAAAGAGGAAAAAAGGAAACTTTTGGAGCTTTAGGAATAATTTATGCAATAATAGCAATTGGATTATTAGGATTTGTTGTTTGAGCTCATCATATATTTACAGTTGGAATAGATATTGATACTCGAGCTTATTTTACCTCAGCTACTATAATTATTGCTGTTCCTACAGGAATTAAAATTTTTAGTTGATTAGCTACTCTTCACGGAACACAAATTAATTATAGCCCCTCTATTATATGAAGATTAGGATTTGTATTTTTATTTACTGTTGGTGGATTAACAGGAGTTATTTTAGCTAATTCTTCTATTGATGTAACTCTTCATGATACTTATTATGTAGTAGCTCATTTCCATTATGTTCTTTCTATAGGAGCTGTTTTTGCTATTATAGGGGGGTTTATTCATTGATATCCCTTATTTACTGGATTGTCTCTTAATAATTATTTTTTAAAAATTCAATTTTTTATTATATTTATTGGAGTAAATTTAACTTTTTTTCCTCAACATTTTTTAGGATTAGCAGGAATACCTCGTCGTTACTCTGATTATCCTGATTCTTATATTTCTTGAAATATTATTTCTTCCTTAGGATCTTATATTTCTCTTTTAGCAACTATATTTATATTAATCATTATTTGAGAATCTTTTATTGTTAAACGAATAATTTTATTTTCCTTAAATTTATCTTCTTCTATTGAATGATATCAAAAGTTACCCCCTAGAGAACATTCTTATAATGAACTTCCTATTTTAAGAAACTTCTAATATGACAGATTATATGTAATGGATTTAAACCCCATTTATAAAGGATTATCCTTTTTTTAGAAATGGCTACTTGATCTAATTTTAACTTACAAAATGCTAATTCTCCTTTAATAGAACAAATTATTTTTTTTCATGATCACACTTTAATTATTTTATTAATTATTACAATTTTAGTAGGTTATTTAATATTTAGATTATTTTTTAATAAATATATTAATCGTTATTTATTAGAACAACAAATAATTGAAATAATTTGAACTATTTTACCCGCTATTACTTTAATTTTTATTGCTTTACCTTCTTTACGATTATTATATCTTTTAGATGAAATTAATAATCCTTTAATTACCTTAAAATGTATTGGCCATCAATGATATTGAAGTTATGAATATTCAGATTTTAATAAAAACATTGAATTTGATTCTTATATAATTCCATCTAATGATATAAATATAAACAATTTTCGTTTATTAGATGTTGATAATCATACTATTCTTCCATTCAATAATCAAATTCGTATTTTAGTTACAGCTACTGATGTTATTCATTCTTGAACTGTTCCATCTTTAGGAATTAAAGTCGACGCTAACCCTGGTCGATTAAATCAAACTAATTTTTTCTTAAATCGACCTGGTCTTTTTTATGGACAATGTTCAGAAATTTGTGGAGCAAATCATAGTTTTATACCTATTGTAATTGAAAGAATTCAAATTAAAAATTTTATTAATTGAATTAATAATTATTCTTCATTAGATGACTGAAAGTAAGTACTGGTCTCTTAAACCATTTTATAGTAAATTAACATTTACTTCTAATGATTAAAGAATTAGTTAAATAAATAACATAAATATGTCAAATTTAAATTATTATTATAAATAATATTCTTTTATTCCTCAAATAATACCTATTAATTGAATAATTTCTTTCTTTATTTTTATTTTTATTTTTATTTTATTTAACATTATAAATTATTATATTTTTAATTATTCCCCATTAAAAATAAAAAATAAAATTTTATCTATTAAAAATAAAAATTTTTCTTGAAAATGATAACTAATTTATTTTCTATTTTTGACCCCTCTACTAATATTTTAAATTTATCCATTAATTGAATTAGAACAATTATTGGAATTATATTTATTCCATTTACTTATTGAATAATTCCTAATCGTCATTTTATTTTTTGAAATATAATTCTTACTAATCTTCATAAGGAATTTAAAACTCTTCTTAATAAAAATAATTTTAATGGAGCAACTTTTATTTTTATTTCTTTATTTTCTTTTGTTTTATTTAATAATTTTTTAGGACTTTTTCCCTACATTTTTACTAGAACTAGTCACTTAACTCTCTCTCTTTCTCTTTCATTACCTTTATGATTAAGTTTTATATTTTATGGTTGAATTAATAATTCTCAACATATATTTGCACATATAATTCCTCAAGGAACTCCTAATATTTTAATACCTTTTATAGTTTTAATTGAAACTATTAGTAATATTATTCGTCCAGGAACTTTAGCAGTTCGTTTAACACCTAATATAATTGCTGGACATTTATTAATAACTTTATTAAGAAGTACTGGTTCAAATTTTCCAAATTTTCTTCTTTTCATTTTAATTTTTATTCAAATTTTATTATTAATTTTAGAATCTGCTGTAGCTATTATTCAATCCTATGTAATTGCTATTTTATCAACCTTATATTCTAGAGAAGTAAATTAATATAATGACAACTCACTCTAATCACCCCTTTCACTTAGTAGACTATAGTCCTTGACCATTAACAGGAGCTATTGGTGTTTTAACCTTAGTAACTGGTATAATTAAATGATTTCATAATTTTAATATAAGCTTATTAATTTTAGGATATATAATTACTTTATTAACTATATATCAATGATGACGAGATATTTGCCGAGAAGGAACTTTACAAGGTAAACATACTATTCTAGTTCATAAAGGTCTTCGCTGAGGAATAATTTTATTTATTATTTCTGAAATTTTTTTCTTCTTATCTTTTTTTTGAGCTTTTTTCCATAGAAGTCTTTCCCCTAATATTGAAATTAATATAATATGACCTCCTCAAGGAATTATTCCTTTTAATCCTTTTCATATTCCCTTATTAAATACTATTATTTTAATTTCTTCTGGTGTTACAATTACATGAGCTCATCATGCTTTAATACAAAATAATTTTTCTCAAATAACTCAAGGCCTTTTTATTACCATTTGTTTAGGAATTTATTTTACAATTCTTCAAGCCTATGAATATTTTGAAGCTCCTTTTACAATTGCTGACAGTATTTATGGATCAACTTTTTTTATAGCAACAGGATTTCATGGTCTTCATGTTATTATTGGAACTTTATTTTTATTAATTTGTTTAATTCGTCATTTAAACTTTCATTTTTCTAAAAATCACCATTTTGGATTTGAAGCAGCTGCCTGATATTGACATTTTGTAGATGTAGTTTGACTTTTCCTTTATATTTCAATTTATTGATGAGGAATTAACTATTTATATAATACATATAGTATATTTGATTTCCAATCAAAAAGTTTAATTTATTTTAATATAAATAATTATTATTATTTTTTTTCTTTCCATTTTATTTTTTATTATTTCTAATATTCTTATATTTATTTCTATTATTATTTCAAAAAAAACATTTTTAGATCGAGAAAAATGTTCTCCCTTCGAATGTGGATTTGACCCTAAATCTTCAGCTCGAATTCCTTTTTCCCTACATTTTTTTTTAATTACTGTAATTTTTTTAATTTTTGATGTTGAAATTGCTTTAATTTTTCCTATAATTTCTTCATTTTTAATGACTAATTTTATAATTTGAATTAATGTTAGAATATTTTTTTTTTTAATTTTATTAATTGGTCTTTATCATGAATGAAATCAAAATATACTTAATTGAATAAATTAATTAGGATTTTAGTTTAAAAAAAACATTTGATTTGCATTCAAAATTTATTGTAAAAACAATTTATCTTAAATAAGAAGCAATTTTTGCATTTAATTTCGACTTAAAAGAAGAGTTTTAATACTCCTTATTTTTAATTGAAACCAAATTAGAGGTATATCACTGTTAATGATAAAATTGAAATAAATTTCCAATTAAATTATAATTATTTATAAAAATAAATTATTTTATTTTTACAATGAAAATGTAATGTTTTTTTTTAAACTATATAAATAGAAATATTAATGGAATTTAACCACTAAAAATTAAGTTAGCAGCTTAATTTTATTCTTTATATTTCTTATATATATATATATATATTATGTATTATTTAAAGATTATTTAATCTCCTTAATATCTTCAATATTATACTCTTAATATAAGCTATTTAAATAAATAAAAAATATAAACATAAATATTATTATTCATAAAATAAATCTAAATAAATAAATTTTAAAATTATTTATTTGATAAAAATAATAAAAAATTGAATAATTTTTTAACACCATTACCATTCCTTGACCTCTATATATTTCTCTTCACCCAAAATCAATATTTTTTAATAACTTCTCCCCAAAACTTAAAAAATAATATCTTAAACCATAAGTTCTTAAATTTGGTATAAATCATATAGTCCCTAAAAAAAATCTTAAATTATAAAATCTTAAAAATTTATTTAATGAATAAATTTTTATTTGTCTAATTATATAGCCAAATAAACTCCCTAAAAATATTACATATAAAACTAATATCTTTAAATTTACCGGTAAATAAATTATATAAGGATAAGGAAAAATTAATCAAATTAAAACTCTTCCTCTAATTAATCTTATTCCCAATAAAACAAATATTCTTTTTAATATATTATAATCTTCATCAAATAAATTATAAATACAAATTAAATTATAATCATTAATTATTAAATAAAATAATAATCGAATTGTATAATAAACTGTTAATCCTGTAGAAACATAATATAATATAAAAATTATTAAATTTAAATTTTTTAAACTTGATATCTCTAAAATTAAATCTTTTGAATAAAATCCTGCTAAAAAAGGTAATCCACATAATGCTAAATTTGAAATATTTAAACATAAAGAAGTTAAAGGAATATAATTTCTTAAACCCCCTATTATACGAATATCTTGATTATCATTTATCATATGAATAATAACTCCCGCACATATAAATAATAATGCCTTAAATATAGCATGTGTTAATAAATGAAAAAAAGCTAAATCTGCCATTCCCATTCTTAAAATTCTTATTATTAAACCTAACTGACTTAATGTTGATAAAGCAATAATTTTTTTTAAATCAAATTCATAATTAGCTCTAATTCCTGCTATAAATATTGTTAATCTAGATAAAATTAATAATAATTTTAAAAAAATTGTATCTAATAATAACATATTAAAACGAATTAACAAATAAACTCCAGCTGTTACTAAAGTTGATGAATGAACTAAAGCTGAAACAGGAGTTGGAGCTGCTATTGCAGCAGGCAATCAAGATCTAAAAGGAATTTGAGCTCTTTTTGTTATTGAAGCTAAAATAATTATTATTGAAATAATTATTATTCTAAAATCATTTTTTATAAAATTTAAATAAAAAATATAATTTCATCTTCCATAATTTAATATTCAAGCAATTACTATTAAAATACATACATCCCCAATTCGATTTGATAAAGCTGTTAATATTCCTGAATTATAAGATTTAACATTTTGATAATAAATTACTAAACAATATGAAACCAATCCTAATCCATCTCAACCTAAAAAAATTCTAATAATATTAGGTCTAATAATTAATAAAATTATAGAAAAAACAAATAATAAAACTAAAATAATGAATCGATTTAAATTTAATTCAGAACTTATATATCTTTTTCTATAATAAATAACAACAGAAGAAATTAAAGAAACAAATATTATGAATAATAAAGATATTCAATCCAATAAAATAGATATTACTACTGAAATAGAATTAAAAGAAATTAATTCCCACTCTAATAAAATTACTAAATTATTTATTAAAAAATAAATTATAAAAAAAAAATTTATTACCATAAAAAAAAATAAAAAAAAAAATCTTACATAACAAATTCTTCATTTTTGAATAACTTAAAATGATTTTCTTCATATTTTTGACACCACAAATCAATATTTTAATTTAAATTATTTAAGTAATATTATCTAAATCAAATTATTCTATAATCTATTTTTAATACTATAATATTTAAAGGTAATCAATGTAACAATAATAATAAATATTCTCGAGAATTTCCCATATAAAATCTATAAATTCCAAAATTATATTCACCATGTTGAGTATAAGAAAATAAATATAAACTATATCCAGCTCTAAAAAAAGAAATTATTATTAATATAATTATTGTTATTCATGATCATCTAATTAATCTATTAATTAAACTAATTTCCCCTATTAAATTTAATGAAGGAGGAGCTGCTATATTAGAAGATATTAATAAAAATCATCACATTCTTATTGAAGGTATAAAATTTATTATCCCCTTATTAATAAATATTCTTCGTCTATGTAATCGTTCATAATTAATATTAGCTAAACAAAATATTCCAGATGAGCATAAACCATGACCAATTATTAAAATATAAGATCCTATAAATCCTCAATAATTTATTGTTATAATTCCACCAATTACTAATCTTATATGAGCAACTGATGAGTAAGCAATTAATGATTTTAAATCAACTTGAGTAAAACATTTTATTCTAATATAAAATCCCCCCAATAATCTAATTACCACTCAAAAAATTCCATATTTAAAATTAACTTCTTGTAAAAAAATTATTACCCGTAATATTCCATACCCCCCTAATTTTAACATAATTCCTGCTAAAATTATAGATCCTGATACAGGAGCTTCTACATGAGCCTTAGGTAATCATAAATGACTAAAATATATAGGTATTTTTACTAAAAAAGCTAAAATCATTCTTAAGTATAATAAAAAAAAATCTATATTATAAAATTTTAATAAATAAATTATTAATAAATTAGTTGAATTAAAAATATAAAAAATACCTAATAATAAAGGTAAAGAAGCAAATAAAGTATAAAATAAAAGATATATTCCTGCTTGAATTCGTTCTGGCTGATATCCTCATCCTATAATTAATAATAAAGTTGGAATTAATCTACCTTCAAAAAATAAATAAAATATAAATAAATTTATAGTTCTAAAAGTTAATATAAGTAATAATAATAATATTAAAATATTTAATTTAAAAAAAATTAAATAATTATTATTCTTATATAAATTTTCTCTAGCTATTAATATTAATATTCTAATTCAAATTCTTAATAAAATTAATCCATAAGAAATTATATCAAATGAATACATATATCTTATATTACAATAATTTTCAATTCTAATAGTTAAATTTATAAATATAAATATTATTATTATTATTAAAATTTGGACCAATCAAAATATTTTTTTTTTAAAACATAAAGGAATTATAAAAAATAAAAAAAAAAATATTTTTATCATATTTATAATAAATTAAATCTTTGAAAATAATCATTTCCATGAGTTCGAATTATTGAAACTAAAATTGATAATCTTAAAGCACCCTCACAAACTGAAAAAACTAAAAATACTATTAATATATATATATCATATTCAATAAATCCCAAGAAAATTAATATAAGAAAATAAATTCTCAAAACAATAAATTCTAATCTTAATAAAACAATTAATAAATGTTTATATTTTGAAACAAAAATTATATTTCCAATTAAATATATTAAAATTACAACTATTAACATATTTATAATTATCATTTGTTTTTATAGTTTAAAAAAAACATTGGTCTTGTAAATCAAAATTAAGTATTTTCTTTAAAAACTTCAAAGAAAAAGAATTTTCTTTATCAATAATCTCCAAAATTATTATTTTTATTAAACTATTCTTTGAAATTTTTAAAATTTTAATTTCTTCATTTTTAATATTTTTTTCATTATTAATATTTTTTTTTAATAATCCCTTACCTATAGGCCTCATAATTTTAATTCAAACTTTATTAATTTGTATTTTATCAGGAATATTAATTAAAACCTACTGATTTTCTTATATTTTATTTATTACATTTTTAGGAGGATTATTAGTCTTATTTATTTATGTTTCAAGAATTGCCTCTAATGAATTATTTTTTTATTCTTTTAAATTAAAAATATTTTCTTTTATTTTATTATTTTTTTCAATAACTTTTTTAATTTTTAACTTTAATAATTTATTTTGAATAAATTTACTTAATAATGCAGATATAAATATTTTCTCTTACTCAATTTTTAATTTTAATAATGAATATAAAATTAATATTTCTAAACTTTATAATAAACAAACATTTTTATTAATATTAATATTAATTATTTATCTATTTATTACGTTAATTGCTATTGTAAAAATCACTAATATTTTTTTTGGCCCCTTACGATCTTCTTTTAATTAATTTTACAAATGATAAATATATTTAAACCTTTAAAAAAAACTCATCCTATCTTATCTATTATTAATAATGCTTTAGTTGATTTACCAACCCCTTCTAATATTTCATCATGATGAAATTTTGGATCTTTATTAGGATTATGTTTAATAATTCAAATTATCACAGGATTATTTTTAACCATATATTATACTGCTAATACAGAATTAGCCTTTTATAGAGTAAATTATATTTGCCGAAATGTAAATTATGGATGATTAATTCGAACTTTACATGCTAATGGAGCTTCATTTTTCTTTATTTGCATTTACCTTCATATTGGCCGAGGAATTTATTATGAATCTTTTAATTTTACCTATACATGACTTGTAGGTGTTATTATTTTATTTGTTTTAATAGCAACTGCTTTTATAGGATATGTTTTACCTTGGGGACAAATATCATTCTGAGGAGCTACAGTAATTACTAATCTTTTATCAGCTATTCCTTACATTGGAACTTCACTTGTTAATTGAATTTGAGGAGGATTTGCTGTTGATAATGCTACTTTAACCCGATTTTATACTTTTCATTTTTTACTTCCTTTTATAATCGCTATACTAACTATAATTCATTTATTATTTCTACATCAAACTGGTTCAAATAATCCTTTAGGAATTAATAGAAATTACGATAAAATTCCATTTCATCCTTATTTTACTTTTAAGGATTTAATTGGATTCTTTATTTTATTATTTTTATTATGTATATTAACATTAATTAATCCTTATTTTCTAGGAGATCCTGATAATTTTATTCCAGCAAATCCTTTAGTAACTCCTATTCATATTCAACCTGAATGATATTTTTTATTTGCATATGCTATTCTTCGCTCTATCCCCAATAAATTAGGAGGAGTAATTGCTTTAATTATATCTATTTTAATTTTAATTACTCTTCCTTTTTCCTTTTTTAAAAAAATTCAAGGAATTCAATTTTACCCTTTAAGACAAATTATATTTTGAATTATAGTCTCTACAATTTTTCTTTTAACTTGAATTGGAGCTCGACCAGTAGAAGATCCTTTTATTATTATTGGTCAAATATTAACTATTATTTATTTTTTATATTATATTATTAATCCTTTATTAAATATTTATTGAGATAAATTAATTTTTAATTAAATAATTATTTAATTAATGAGCTTGTAATTTAAGCATTTGTTTTGAAAACTTAAGAAAGAATATAATTCTATTAATTTATACTAAAAATAATCCTTAAAAAAAAAAAATCTTTACCCCTAAATAAAATATTAAAAAATTTAAAGAAATTGGTAAATAAGTTTTTCAAGCTAAATACATTAATTTATCATATCGATATCGAGGTAAAGTTCCCCGAACTCAAACAAATATAAAAGAAATTAATCTTAACTTTAAATAAAATAATACTCTTATTTCATAACCCCCCAAATATATTAAAACAAATAATATTCTTATAAATAAAATTCTCGAATATTCAGCTAAAAAAATTAAAGCAAATCCTCTTCTTCTATATTCAATATTAAACCCCGAAACTAACTCTCTTTCCCCCTCAGCAAAATCAAAAGGAGTTCGATTAGTTTCTGCCATTCTTGATGATAATCAAATCAATCTTAATGGTATTATTAAAATCAAAAATCATATTAAATTTTGATATTCATTAAATTTTAATAAATTAAAATCTATAATTATTAAAATTCTTCTTATTATAATTAATGATAATCTAACTTCATAAGAAATAGTTTGAGCTACAGCTCGCAACCCCCCTAATAATGCATAATTTGAATTTGAAGATCATCCTGCTACTATTACCGTATATACTCCCATTCCTGTACAACAAAAAAAAAATAAAATCCCTAAATTAAATCTAATTATATTAAAATAATAAGGAATTAATATTCAAATTAATAAAGATATAACAAATCCTATAACTGGTCTAAAATAATATACTAAATAATTTGAATATAAAGGAAAAGTCTGCTCCTTAGAAAATAATTTAATAGCATCAGAAAAAGGCTGTAAAATTCCTATAAATCCTAATTTATTCGGACCTTTTCGAATTTGAATATATCCTAAAACTTTCCGTTCTAAAAGAGTTAAAAAAGCTACCCCAATTAAAACTCCAATAATTAAAATTAAACATCCCATTATTATTAATATTAAATCAATATTTATCAATACTATTTATATAATAATTCATATTATATATTTATGATTTCTAAAACCATTACACTTTTCTGTCAAAATAGTTTTATAAAACTATTTATTAAAATTCATTATTATAAAATTATTTTAAATATTTGATCCTTTCGTACTAAAATATTTTATTTTTCTAAAGATAGAAACCAACCTGGCTCACACCGGTTTGAACTCAGATCATGTAAGATTTTAATGATCGAACAGATCAAAAATTTAAACTTTTGCATTTAATTTTTATCTTAATCCAACATCGAGGTCGCAAACTTTTTTTTTTATTTGTACTAAAAAAAAAAAATTACGCTGTTATCCCTAAGGTAATTTTTTCTTTTAATCAAAAATTTTGGATCTTTATTTTCATTTATTTATGTTTTATTTTAAAAAAAGTTAAATCAATTTTTCTATCACCCCAACAAAATAAAATTTTTAATTTTTATATAATTATTTATAAATAAATTATCTTTTAAAAATTTTATTAAACTCTATAGGGTCTTCTCGTCTTTTAAATTTATTTTTGCTTTTTTACAAAAAAATTAAATTTTATAAATAATTTAGAAACAGTTTATATTTCATCCAATCCTTCATACAAGTCACCAATTAAGAGACTAATGATTATGCTACCTTTGTACAGTCAATATACTGCAGCCCTTCAATTTTTATCAGTGGGCAGATTAGACTTTAAATTAATTTCAAAAAGACATGTTTTTGTTAAACAAGTGAATATAAATTTTTGCCGAATTCTTTTATATTAATTTAATTTAAATTAAATTTTTTATTTAAATTTTATTTATATACTAATTTTATCATTATAACTTTATTTATCTTATTTTTAAAAATATTTCTATAAAAAATTAAATTTCCCCCAAAATTTTATTTTATATGAAATTATTTATAAAAAACTACATTTTTTTAACAATTTAAATTATAAAAATTTCCAATTAAAAATTTTTATTATAAACTTTTAATTTAAAGCTTATCCCTTAAATTATTAAATTATAATTAAGAAAAAGTAAATTAATTTACTTTTTCTTAATTATATTCAAAATTAAATTTTTTTCTAGAAAAACTAGATATATTTAAAAACGAATAACATTTCATTTCAAATTAATTATTAAAAATATTTTTGCCACAATAATTTTTTTAATTAATTATTTCTTTTAAATTCGAGAATTTTTTTTCCTATAAATTTTTTATTAATAAACTCTGATACACAAGATACATTTAATTAAAATTACTTTTTTTTTAATTATTTTTTAAAATATTTCAAAATTCTTTAACAATACTCATTTTCTATAAATTTTAATATTTTTTCTTTAAAAATACTTAAACCCCCCTAATTATTTTTAAAATTTCTTCTATTAAAAAATTTATTATTAATTTTTCCCCTCAAATTAATCAATTTTTTTTAATATCTTTTCAATGTAAATGAAATACTTTTTTAAGCTATAATTTGATCTTTCTAGAAACACTTTCCAGTACCTCTACTTTGTTACGACTTATTTCAACTTATTTATGAAAGCGACGGGCAATATGTACATATTTTAATTTCTAATCATTTTATAAAATTATATAAAATTACATTTAAATCCACCTTCAATTTATTTTTACAAATAAATATTCATTATAAATAAATTTATTGTAATCCATATTATTCTTAATTATAATCTGCATCTTGATCTGATTTAATTTAAATTTTAATTTTAAAATATTATTTTTTTTTAAAAATATTTTTTTAACAACGATATACAAAATAAAAAATTAAGTAAATTTATTCGTGAATTATCAATTATTAAACAGATTCCTCTAAATGAACTAAAATACCGCCAATTTATTTAAGTTTCAATAAATAATTATCTACTATTTTAGCATAATTTTTTTATTTTATTAATAATAGGGTATCTAATCCTAGTTTAAATTATAACTTATTAATTCATAATTTTTTTTAAAATTTAATTTTATTAAAATTTCACTTAATAATAAAATATTTAATTTAATTTAATTTATTATTAATTAATTTCTAAAAAAATTTAATTTAATTTTTGTATAACCGCAACTGCTGGCACAAAATTTGTTATTAATTTTTATATTACTAAATCTTAATTTCTTAAATTTTCAATATAAATTACTACATTTTTAAATTAATTATTTTTAAAATAATAAAAATTTCACACTAAAATTTATATGTAAAATAAATTTAAAATAAATTTTATTAACCATAATAAATTATTTTAATGACAATTTTTTTCACATAGATTTTTTTTTTTTTTTTTTTTATAATAAAATATTTATTAATTATAATAAACAATTAATAATTTTATTTCTTTCTTTTCCTAATATTTATATTAAAAAAAAAATGGCATATAAATTTTTATAATTAATTAAATAAATTAAAAATTATTATTATTATATATATATATATATATTTATTTAAATTAATATATTTATAATAAATTTATAATTTAATTTAATTATTTTTATTTTAATAAATTAAATATTTATAATAAATATATAATTAAATAATACTTTTTTTTTCATTTCTAAACCACTTTTAATAATTTTTTATTAAATAATAAAAAAAAAATA